ATCTTTGTACTCTTTTATTAATATTTTATTTAAAGATCCAAACCTTAATGCCCAATATTCCATAGATAGTTCTAAGTGTATGAGAACAGTAGTTAATTTTAGCATTAATTGTTTGTAAAGGAACTTTGCCTTCTCTAATCCACTCGACACGGGCGATTTCTTTTCCATCAATACGCCCTGCGATTTTTATTTGAATACCTTTAGTACCTGTTTTTTCAGTTAATTCAATAGATTTTTGAATTGATTTTCGAAAAGATACTCTATTCTTTAATTGTAAAGCGATATACTCTGCAATAATAATAGGGTTTTCATAAGGTTTTTCGATTCTTTTTATTAAGATATTAAGCTTCTTATTTACAGAAATAAATTCTCTTTTTACAGATATATTGAATATCTTTATAAACCCTTTTGTTTGTCCTTCTATTAATAAATTCGGAAATCCTATATATATTATTACCTTAATTAAACTAATCCTTTTCTTAATACCTATACAAACAATCCCTTCTAAATCTAAAAATATCTTTTTTCCTTTTTTTACATAATCCTTAATAAAATTACGTATTCTTTCATCTTCTTTTATATTCATAGAATAATCTTTTTGTTTTGCAAACCAAAAAGAATGTTGAATTTGAGTTGTTCCAAGCCTGAAAACCAGTGGATTTATTTTTTGTCCCATATTTTTATATAAAAATAAAGATATAAAAAGATTTTAAAATTTAATTCATTTAGTAAATCAATTAATGACGAGATTCACTATCCTTTTTTGCATGTCTCGCGAAAGTGATAGTGGGTGCGAACTCTCCTAACTTGTGACCAATCATACGATCTGTAATATAAATCGGTAAAAATATTTTTCCATTATGAATGGCGATTGTATGACCGAGCATTATGGGTATAATGGTGGATGCTCTAGACCAAGTAAAAGTAATATTGTTCTTCTCATCCAGCTTATTTAGTTTTTCTATTACTTTTACTAAAGAATTAGCTACAAAAAGATTTTTTTTTTTTAATGGATTTATCACAGCTTAGTACTATAACCCCCTTTTATTTAAGTCTTTAATATTCAAGTATTTTAATATTCAAGTATTCAGATTAAGAATATTTCTATTTCCGTCTACGAATAATAAAGATATTGCTATATCTTTTAAGTTTCCTACTTCTTCTTCCAAGAGCGGCATAACCCCATGGAGTTTTAGGTTTTTTTAGACCAATTGGGGATTTACCCTCACCACCCCCGTGGGGGTGATCTACTGGGTTCTTAACCACACCTCGTACTATAGGCCGTTGGCCTCGCCAACACTTTGATCCGGCTCTACCTAAATCTCTTTGTTTCACCCCAAGATTACCCACTTGTCCAACTGTTGCTAAACAATTCTGGAAAATAAATCTAACTTCTCCAGAAGGTAATCTTAATGCGACCCATTTACCTTCTTTTGAAATAAGTTTTGATGCAGTACCCGCTGCTTTAGCTAATTGTCCACCTTTTTGAAACGTTAGTTCTATGTTGTGTACGGCTGTGCCTAAAGGCATATTGGTTGAAGTAGGATTTTATGGATAAACTATAAATATTAATATAAATCTAAAAGCCTCTTCCCAAACTGTACGAGCTTATTACAAAGCATACAGCTTTCTAGGTGTTTAGTTTATTAAAGATAAATAAAAAATAAATAAATTATAAATTTATTATACATTATACACCCTAGGTATAAACCCCCCCAATCCATCATCTGGCTTATAAAATTTATGATTTATGTAGCATTCAGACCATATGACTCTATGAAACTACGTTATGAATATTTACATATGTTATAAAAATATACTATATTTTTATAACATATTTTATAACATAGGAGACATAACTTTTAGGGCTTTTTATTTTTATACTTCCTAATTACCACTGCTTATATTTAAATTTTAATTCACCTTTGACTATCGAATTAAAGGTTAATACCCTTTTTTCTTTTGCTTTGTTTGTAACAAGTAGCACTTACTATTTTATATATGCTTTAAAAAATATATTGTTTTCTCCATATTATATTATTTCTAGAATAAATTATTTTATAATTATTATAATTAGTCACTAATTAACTTCAATCATTTGCTACCATACAACTTAGTTTTCTGTTGAAGTATATCCACAAAATATTGGATCTATGATCTATTTTAGGTTACATTGTTAACCTAATTGGTTATTTCCATTTGCGTAAATCAAATAGTTCAAATCGCACTCAAAGGTAAGGCATTTCCCGTTGATATTGGAACTTCTGTACCCGAAATAATGGTATCTCCAATCATAGTCCCTCGAGGATGTAAAATATATCTCTTTTCGCCATCCCTATAAATTATAAGACAAATATATGTATTCCTATTTGGATCATATTCTATATTTATAATTCTACCAGATATATCTTTTTTATTCCGACGAAAATCTATTTTACGATGTAGACGCTTATGACCTCCACCTCTATTTCTTACAGTAATGATGCCTCTGTCATTACGACCTTTACCACAATTAGATTTCCGAGAGATCAAAATCTTTTGTGGATTAGATTTAGCTCGATTTACTGAGTAACTTTTACGCATTCTCAAACTAGAAGCTTTGTATAAATGTATGACCGTATTATAAAGTATTTTTATTTTATTTAGAATTTAGAATAGAATATTAAAGAGTAGAATATAATAACCTGCTTAGTTTAAATAATAAATATATATTTAATTTAACGAGTATTCTTGATCATTTTAAATAATTTTAACCTATCCTATACTATCCTATATATTTTATTATATTTTATTTTATTATATTTTATATATATATTTTATTATTTTATATATACTAGTATATATATATTAATATATAATATATATATAATAATTATATGCTTAACATAAATCTTTTTTTTGTTACTAATTAATTACTAATTAAAGTTAAATTAAAATTGAAAGATAAAATTTAAATAAAAAAAAAGATTTAGGAGGAATTAATGAAACGACATAAGATAAAATCATGGATGTTCGAATTGATCGATATAAAAAATTCTAGGTTTTTTTTTTATTCATGGATAAATTGCAATTTAGGTAGATTTTTAACTCAACTTTTTTTATTAATGGTTCTTTTTTTATCTCGTATTAGTATTAAAAGTAGAATGATCACAAAAAAAGATATCTATTTGATCAATCTTTTACCTATATTTATAAATTCTAATTTTTATTACAATAAAAATGACTTAAAAGAGTTATTTCTTTATTTTTTTATAAACAAAAAAAAAGATATCCTTTTACCAATAAAAAAAAAGAACTATTCTTTGGACAAGCTACGATGGAATATATTGTTCAATATACAAGATGAGTCCATAAGATTAAATTCAATGCAAGTAATCATTTCTAACCAAAAGGAAAACTCTTATTCTGATAAATTTATAGATCTTTGTAATTATCTTAAAAATAAAAAGTTTGAACCTAGTACACTGATTGATTATCTTTATATTAAAAAGAATAGGATTCTTTTTTACAGGTACGCAGAAACAAAAGAAATAGTGGATTTATTTCAACTAATTATCTCTTTAAAAAAAAAAACCTTGTTTCATCTCGTTCCTAGATTTAAAGTAAAAGAAAATGAACAAAAAACGATGGATTATATCTTAATTTTATTTTCCAATGTTTTAAACTCAGAATATATTTTATTAAAACGAACTATTAATCTCTTTATTTTATTAATAACCGAACCTTATTTAATGTATTTTAAATATTTTGACTTTTCAATTGATCCTTATCTTTTTAAAGATAAAGGATTTTTTTTTATTAAGTATTTTACATATTTAAATATAAGAATAAATCGCTTTTTTATTTTAAAAAAAAAGTATCAAAGAAGAATAAATAAGATTGGAAATCATATAATTATCCTAAGATATAAAAGAAATAAACATTTATTAAATTTTCAAAATATTAAAATTTGGTTTGAGCCTCTTATTTCTAAAATTGAAATACAAATAAATCAGGATTTTTATAGTTTTAAAAAGTTCGATAGTATTAATAATTTATCTAATCTCTTTTTTTACCAGAAAAATACTTTCAAAAAAATAATAAATTTAATATTGAATCGATTGCGCATTAATAAAGATAGGTTAAAGTCTATCAGCAAAGCAGATTTTTATGAGTTCCTTTTTTTTTTATTTTTAAAGTCACTTAATTTTTTATTTGTAAGTATAGGTAATGTCCACATTTATCGGTACAAACTTCATGTATATATAAAAAAAAGTTTAAAAAATAAATTCTTTTTAAAATATATGTATTTAAAAAGAACCCATTTTTTTAAAAAGAACCCCCTATTAGCATATGACCATAATACTTTAAAAAAAAATAAATATTTCATTAAATTTAATGAAAAAATATTTAAAAATAAAAAAGACTCCCATTTGGCAACTATATCCCATGATCAAGGAGATTTATTAGAAAAAGTTCAAAAAATCTCCTTGATCACTTATTTTTATAAAATGCATAAATTTAAATTCTTTAAAAATAAGAATCACTTTTGCTTTTATTATCAAAAACTATTTACTTTTCCTTTAACAAAAAGAAACAAAAAAAAATCATATATTAAAAATTATATATATATAATTTTACTAGATAATTTTATATTATCTATTCGTAACAATTTATCTTATTTAAGTGTCAGTGAAAAAGAATATTTCTATTCAAAAAAATATCTTCTTTTACCAATAAAGTTACGATTATTTGAGATATTAAGAGATATAAATTTATCACAAGATGATTATGATTATAAATTATATAACTTATATAACTCTTATAAATATTTACATCTTATTAATATTATTAATAATATAAGATCAGTCAAAGATATCTACTTGATAGAAGATTTTTTTTCAATTTCTTCTTTAACAGAAGAGCAAAGTTTAATTTTAGAAAAAAATAATTATAAATCTATTTCAGATCGTAATACATCTCATTTCGAAAGGAATAATTTGTATCAGTATCTCGTTCTCAATCTAAATTCAAAAATGGGTTTAAAGTACACTTCTTTGTTTATTAATTATTTATCTTTACCTTTTATTGAAAAAATAAAAGAAAGGGATATTTCGATTTGTAAAAAAGAATACATCAAGAATGATAAAATGTATAAAAAATCTCATCAAGATCAAAAAATATCATATGTATCAAGATGGGATAAATTACAAATATATATGCCATGGTTATTTACTTTTACAGGTTTTAAATATATAAAATCAATTTATTTATACAGTATATCTGAGATTTTTTTCAGTAATATTAAAACATTTATACACATCTTTTATAGTATTCCAAAAATAGCAAATAAATTAAAATTTATTACTCATAAATTAATTATTAATCTACAATATACTTCTATAAATGAGATTTTTACTAAATTTTTACAGAATCTTATTTTGTCTGAAGAATCTATACATCGCAAAAAAGATTTATACTTTTGTGCACGTCCAATATCAAAAAACACTTGTAAATTCCTATATCTTATTTTTTTTTTTTTTATTACTAGTGGATATATAATTTGTACACATCTTTTATTTTTTTACCAATCCTCTAATGAATTACAAAAAGAGTTAAAAAAGATAAAATCGTTAATAATCCCATCATATATGATGGGATTTCAAAAACTTCTGTATAGATATCCTATATATAAATCCGAATTCAAGATATTATGGTTAAAAGATTTATTTTTAGTTTTTATGGAACAATTAGGGGATCTTTTAGAAAACTTCCAAAGTTCTTTTTTTGGTGCCAGAATTATTTTTTTTAGAGGTGATAATAAATTACTAAGATATTGGGATAATTTTTTTATTTTTGTAAATCGCATACCAAATCCTATAAATAGGATACTATTCACAAAGAATACAATATATTTAAGTAAAAGAAGTAAAGATCTCTTTTACTTATTAAGTAAAAGTAAAAAAAATAACGTAAAAAAAGATTGGATGGATGATAAGATAGAAATATGGGTATCAAACAGTGTTAGGATCTTTGATGAAGACGAAAGAAGATTTTTAGTTCAGTTTTTAAAATTAAACACTGACAAAAAATCTTTAATAGGTCTGAACCAAATTGATCATGATCTTTTATCTAAGAATATATTTAGTTATAAGATAAGCGAACAACCAGGATTTATTTCATTGTGTTACTTACTAAACATGCATCAAAGGGATCTTATTACTTATATATTAAAAAAATCTCTATTATTAGAAAAACATATATTCCTCGCTCATTATAATAAAATAAATTATTCACAAGTGTTTTATGAGTTTAATAAATTTTTTCATAAATATAATGAAAAACCCTTTTCGATCCGTTTATCCTTATCTTATAAAGGTGTTTTAATGATAGGGTCGATAGGAACTGGACGATCTTCTTTGATTAAATATTTAACTAAAAACTCTTCTGTGCCCTTAATTGTGATATTTCTAAAAAAGTTTTTAGAATACAACCAAAAAAAGACTAAGTTTTTTGATCCTTTTGATAAGAATTATAATTATAATAGGGAGGAGGAGGACTTTGATATTGATATTGATATAAAGATGTTAACTATGTCTACAGCATCAAATTTAGATCAATTAGGTCTAATCCTTCAAATTGAATTAGCAAAAAGAATGTCACCTTGTATAATATGGATTCCCAAGATCCATTATCTGCAGATTAGTGAGGTTAATTACTTCTCTCTAGGTATATTAGATAACTACCTATTTAGAAATATTGAAATATCTTCCTATGGTAAGATTCTTGTTCTAGCTTCGACTCATATTCCAAAAAAAGTGGATCCCACTTTAATAGCTACTAATAGATTAAATAAATGTATTAAGATACGAGGTTTTCTTCTTTCACAACAACGAAAACAATTCTTTATTATTTCA